TTGGCTCATGCCACATCACTTATTATACTGGATCTTACGGAGCCTATTCACGCACGACACGAATAGATTTGAGTTTTTGATCATAGAGAAAAGATTCTCTTCAAGCGAACCAGCCTATCCTCTGCATGGGGCTTACACGGTGGTTAGAACAAAGACACATTTGGTTCTGAATTCTAATGTGGCAGATAACATATATCTACATGGCACAATCAATAGTTCAAGTCACACACTCCCATAATCCATTTTTTCTTTAGAAAATTCCCTTTAACCCCACAATAGTGGATTATTTATTTGACACAAATAGTTGAAGGGAAATATCCAAATACATGTCCTATTCTTTTCAATAATCCATATGTGTAGCAATGAAATACTGTTGTTCCTCTACCACGTGATAGAAAGATTTATTTGAAATAGCTATGATCTCTCTTCTCTATAAAGGACCAGAAATACCTTGTTTACGTATCATTGGAAAGTGCATTAACATAAATACAGCAGTAAGAAGGGGTAATACAAAAGTGTGTAAACTATAAAACCGGGTTAAAGTGGATTGGCCCACACTCGCACTTCCACGTAGTAACTCTACTAAAGGCGATCCTATTACAGGAATAGCGTCGGGTACGCCTGTTACAATTTTGACTGCCCAATAACCTATTTGGTCCCAAGGTAAGGAATAACCGGTTACACCAAAAGATGCGGTCAATACAGCCAGAACCACACCTGTAACCCAAGTTAATTCGCGGGGTCTTTTAAACCCACCGGTGAGATAAACACGAAATACGTGCAGGATCATCATTAGGACCATCATACTTGCCGACCATCGATGAACCGATCGGATTAACCACCCAAAGTTAGCTTCAGTCATGATATATTGAACCGAAGAAAAAGCCTCAGTAACAGTCGGACGGTAGTAAAAAGTCATAGCAAATCCTGTAGCTACTTGTACTAAAAAACAGGTAAGCGTAATTCCTCCGAGACAATAAAATATGTTGACATGGGGAGGAACGTATTTACTAGTTATATCATCTGCAATCGCCTGAATCTCGAGACGTTCTTCGAACCAATCATACACTTTATTGAGATAGGTAAACCAAGAGGGCTCCCCCTCCGAGAACCGTATAGGAGAATTTCATCTCGTACAGCTCAAGCAAAAGCACACAAAGGCTGATTGCAACGAGTATGGAATAGAAGGTTGGAAACTTCTGACTTTCTTTTTTGATTCAATCTTCTTTGACGAGACGAAAGAATAAAAAAATCCGACAATTCTTCTTTATGGTGATAGTGCCACAACATCAAGTTGGCTCATTTATCTTTATGGTAATCTTTAAAGGCCTCGTGAATCTTCTCATTCCCTATTTCTTTTTTTTTCTTTGATTATTCTTTTGATTTATATGTAATTCGTCTTTTTTTTTTATTAATAGGAATTCTCTTGTTAAGACCCTATGAATTAATTAAAACCTTAGATTCATACTTACACCTCGGACGATTATGATTCTCAAGAAAAACTTCAAGTTTAGCCCAAAGCTTCTCTGAGTAAAAACCCTTGGATCATCACTTATTTAATGAATCGATATCGATAATATAATAATGACCCAAAACCCAAAGCAAAGAAACTGTTGTCCTTGTGCTTAAAATAAGCATAAACAGGAGTTGAAAAAAGAAAAATCTTTTCATTTCGAATTTGCTAGCTTCTTATTCTTTGAAAATGGTTTGGGGGCCGGTCATGGGGTCTAACTATTCAATATAAATCATAGTTCCACTATTTCATGAGTTATTTCATATATTTCGTGTTTCAAATACTAGTGGAATAAGTATCCGACGAGATAAAAACCTATCTTTATCAAGATGACAGATCGGTTCTCTGTACTAGCACTAGGATCAATTCTAACAAGTCACACACTCATATTCCGGAAATACAGAAACAAAAAAATTTCGCGGTCGAACTACCAAAAAATAATGGGGTAGAAATCTGAGCCCTAAATTAGTCACTTTATATTGATAAAGCCGAGATTCTTGTGGATCTAGTTCATTGAAATTCCGTCCAGTAAAACGGAAGAATTATAAATCTCCAAAATAATAGATAAGAATATTGCAAAAAGAGCCATTGCGACACCCATCAAAGGAGTAGTTCCCCATCCAGGAGCTACTTTACCATATTCCGAATTCAACGGTTTCAACAACCCCCCTAGACCTGTTTGTTTTGGACGTGCTTTTGAGCTCTCCTCAACGGTTTGTGTAGCCATAAATCGTATTATAGTAATTGAGATCTGTTGACTTTGTATACTATTCTGTTGTAAATAAACAATCTTATCATAGATTCATTGTGATCTTGAAATTCTATAATAATGGAAACAGCAACCCTAGTCGCCATCTCTGTATCTGGTTTACTTGTAAGTTTTACTGGGTACGCCTTATATACCGCTTTTGGGCAACCCGCTCAACAACTACGAGATCCATTCGAGGAACACGGAGACTAATTGAAGTAATGAGCCTCCATAGTTTGGGAGGCTCATTACTTCAATTGAGAGAATCAAAAATCATTTTTTAGTTTGAATTTTCGGCGGTTCTCTAAAAAAGATAGCGAAAAAAATTATCCCGAGAGTCGAGACTAAGAGGAATGTATAAACCAATGCTTCCATAGGTTCGATCGTGGTTTACAATTATAACTTTCATACCTGTTTATTTTGAACCATCTACCGGATAAAAAAAACAAGAGTCAAAGAAATGGTAATGATTCAAATTAGGATTTTTCTAATACCCTAGGTAAAATAAATAAAGAAGCAAAAGATATCCCAACAATGTTGTATTAGACGGCTTGTTTTCTTGTAGTCGGATCTCCTAGTTTTTGGAATGCTCCAAATTCTACTTGCGAATCCAAATCTGGGTCAATACCTGCAAAAACATCTCTAAACAGAGTTCTAGCACCATGCCAAATGTGTCCGAAGAAGAAGAGCAGAGCAAACGATGCATGTCCAAAAGTAAACCAACCTCGTGGACTGCTACGAAAAACACCATCAGATTTTAAAGTAGCACGATCTAATTCAAAAATTTCACCCAATTGAGCGCGTCTCGCATATTTTTTCACAGTAGCGGGATCGCTGTAACTGACTCCGTTAAGTTCACCACCATAGAACTCAACAGTTACACCTACTTGTTCAACACTATACTTCGATTCTGCCCTTCTAAAAGGAACGTCAGCTCTAACAATTCCGTCTCCATCTACCAAAACAACGGGAAATGTTTCAAAAAAGGTAGGCATACGACGGACAAAAAGTTCACGTCCTTCTTTATCTCTAAAGACGGGGTGTCCTAACCATCCAACAGCTATTCCATCCCCACTGTCCATGGATCCTGCTCTGAATAATCCTCCTTTTGCCGGATTATTGCCGATGTAATCATAAAACGCTAATTTTTCCGGAATTTTTGACCAAGCTTCTGTTAAACTTTTATTTTCGGCTAGGTCAGCACTGACTCTTCGATATATTTCTTGCTGGAAGTATCCCTGATCCCATTGATAACGAGTAGGACCAAATAATTCGATTGGGGTAGTTGCAGAACCATACCACATAGTTCCCGCAACAACAAAAGCAGCAAAAAAGACAGCAGCGATACTACTGGAAAGGACAGTTTCAATATTACCCATACGTAATCCTTTGTATAGACGTTGGGGCGGACGGACACTCAGATGGAATAGGCCCGCTAATATGCCCAAAGTGCCTGCTGCAATATGATGAGAGGCGATTCCTCCCGGAACAAAAGGATCAAAACCTTCCACGCCCCATGCTGGGTTTACCGATTGTACTTTTCCAGTTAATCCATAAGGATCGGACACCCATATGCCAGGACCATACAAACCTGTTACATGAAATACGCCAAAACCAAAGCACGCCACCCCTGAAAGAAATAAATGAATTCCAAAGATCTTGGGCAAATCCAAAGAAGGCTTGCCTGTACGTTCATCCGAAAATATTTCTAGATCCCAATATACCCAATGCCAAATAGCTGCCAAGAAGCACAACCCCGAAAACATAATATGTGCCCCGGCCACTCCTTCATAACTCCAAATACCTGGATTTGTTACAGTTCCACCTGTAATACTCCAACCGCCCCATGAATTAGTTATTCCTAAACGTGTCATGAAGGGTATAACAAACATACCTTGTCTCCACATTGGATCAAGAACGGGATCAGAAGGATCAAAAACTGCTAATTCATATAACGCCATTGAACCGGCCCAACCAGCAACCAGAGCCGTATGCATTATATGGACAGCAAGCAACCGACCAGGATCATTCAATACGACGGTATGAACACGATACCAAGGCAAACCCATGGAAATACCCCTTTATGAAAGAAAAATAGATACTATGTAACTTTATTGCATTGGAAATAATGATGCTAGGGACCCCCCCCTTTCAATAAATTCTCGTGAAGTAAGGATTACTATTTGTTCTATTCTATTGCTAATAATGGAACAATTCTGTTTATAGGAACAAAGAGAAGCAGATCTATTCTATACCCGATAAGTATCAATACGCAATGGGTGGTTAAACCATTTTGTATGAGCAAATGGATCCCTACTTGTTCATCATTCGACGGGTATATTTATAAGAATTTGTCTTGAGTCATTCTGACTTCCTTTATCAAAGAGCTTCTCCAATCTATAGATCAAATTTGATATGGTAAACTAAATAAAGACCACTATTATGAAGACAATAAACTACCCCCACTATTACGTTTTCACATCAAAGTAAAATAGATTACTTCATTTTTTTCATTTAATGCCTATTGGTGTTCCAAAAGTACCTTTTCGAAGTCCTGGAGAGGAAGATGCATCTTGGGTTGACATATAGTGTGACTTGTCAGATATATTGGGTCATACGGGATTTCCCCGTTCTCTCCCCCGATCGAGATATCCTCTGATTCGCCCAAGAAATATTTTGGAGCGTGAAGTGAAATTCGATCTATTTTAGGGGAATCCAGATTAATATTATCAATTAGAATAATTTATGGTTGACTTGGTTGGACCAATCAAATTATCCAGGCTCCGTTTATAAAAAAGTACTTTAGTAATATATCAACGATTGCTGTGTCTATTTCGAATTCTAAATTTTGTATTACTAGTTTTTCTATTTGACTAGGTTATTGATTGATACCTCATTAGAAATTCTCTTTTTTCCTATACGAAAAAATACGAATAATCCCTGGTAATTAATTAAGGAAAATAGGCTGAATGTGTCGAAAATTTGGCCGAAGACATGAAATTGATTCAACAAAAATTTGTAGCAAAAAGAAATGGTAGTAGGTCCATTTGTCCTATATGTGCAAATCACAATCGGAACTATCTTTACCTGGAGTAGAGGCATAAACCTAAAAGAATTCAAGAGGCCCATTCAGGAACAAGAAAATAACATCGTGATTGCGGGCGGATCTCGATGAAACAATACATCAATTGAGGAGTTAATTCAACAAGGTTAATGAATTTTTCTATTTTTATATATTTTTTATATATTAGAATATTAGAGGGAAATTCTAGTGAAAGGGTTACAAACTTTTCTTTCTTACAACAAACACTAGAAGAAAAAGCTCCTTCGTTAGAACGATTTTGCTTTTAAAAAAAAGAGCAGGAGCCGAAATCTATACATTGAGTCTTTTTTGCACAATTCTTTTGACCCGTATGCATTAAAAGGTGCATGTACGGTTCCTAAGGGATACAGTTTTATCCTAATCAACCGACTTTATCGAGAAAGATTACTTTTTTTAGGCCAAGAGGTTGATAACGAACTCTCCAATCAACTTATTGGTCTTATGGTATATCTCACTATAGAAGATCGTAACAGAGAGCTTTATGTATTTATAAACTCCCCCGGTGGATGGGTAATACCCGGAATCGCCGTTTATGATACCATGCAATTTGTGCCACCAGATGTACATACAATATGCATGGGATTAGCCGCTTCAATGGGATCTTTTGTCCTGGTCGGGGGAGAAATTACCAAACGTCTAGCATTCCCTCACGCTTGGCGCCAATGAGTTTTTTATTTGAGATAAAAAAAGAAGTCTATGCCTTCGCCATATGAAATTAAGAATCTTGAGTAATAATAGCATGGCACTTCCAATTCGATATGATAATTTTTTCTCAAACCATTAAATTATGTATCGAAAGAGCAGTCTGAAATACTCAGTATTTCCTGATTTATTTTGATCTATCGGAATCTCAGTGTCACAAACCTTTTTCACACCGAAAAGCTCTGCATAAATTTTTGTTATGAAATAGTTTTCCGTATTTTATTTGAGCGCATCAAAAAGAAACTTTGGGATTGCTGAATCACAGACGGAATAAATATATAAAGCAACGGAACCATCATAGTATTTTGAACTCCTCCAATAAAGAAGGGTGGTAATTGGACCTATTTTCGATCTGGGTATGAGAAATCCTATTTTATCTTTGATAGGAAATTCCATTCGTGAGCCGTATGCAATATGTAAAAAATGCCTGTACGGTTCTATTTTTTCTTGTTAGTCTCTTTCTCTTTACTCCATTCTGCAAAACCCTTTTGTATATTATATCATCAGGGTAATGATCCATCAACCTGCGAGTTCTTTTTATGAGTCCCAAACAGGAGAATTTGTCCTGGAAGCGGAAGAACTACTGAACCTGCGCGAAACTATCACAATGGTTTATGTCCAAAGAACAGGTAAATCTTTTTGGGTTGTATCCGAAGACATGGAACGGGATGTTTTTATGTCAGCAACAGAAGCCCAAGCTCACGGAATTGTGGATCTTGTAGCAGTTGAATGAAAATATCAAGGATTTCACAACCACGATTTGATTGATATTTTACTTATCGTCTTACCCAATTCTTTAATAGTCTATTAAATCGAAAAACTTCATAAGCATCCGGTTAAGAGCGATCTAAACCAGCTCAGTCTGTATACGATTCAGCATGCCAACTATTAAACAACTTATTAGAAACACAAGACAGCCAATACGAAATGTCACAAAATCCCCCGCTCTTAGGGGATGTCCTCAGCGCCGGGGAACATGTACTAGGGTGTATGTGCGACTCGTTCAGATCAGGGGCTGGAACAAAAGAAAGGAACCAATAACAACCAGTAGTAATCCGTCTGACTGATCAGTACCAATAACTAAATAGAATAAAAACGCAAATGGAATTTTTCCGTTCACTGGATAAAATCTCTTCTATCCCCCTATTTATTGTGTATGAAATTTATGGTTTCCGTTGGTGCAAACCCAATAAACTGAGAAGCAATTCCCCATTGATAACAAAAGGGTTATTCATTAAGCGGGGGAAATCCTATTTAGCAGAAGAAATTTTAGACTTTCAAGAACGGCCTAAGAGGATCAGCTACCCAAGCTAACCTTCAGAATTAAATACCGTTACTGTATAGGTGGATCTCATTGTAAAAGACCTATTACTGGATAATTCGTGGGTAGAGCCGCATAACGGTGTGAACTGTACAAGTTACCAAAAAATAAGATTCATTAAATGAAGGAAAAGGCTCCGGTGTATAGAGAGGACCTCACCGTTTAAGAAGTAACCATAGAAACGATGGAACCACTCTATTATTTATTCTATATATATCTATTTTACTATGTTATTGATACTAGATATCAAGCAATTTCTTATTTTTAGACAGTTCACTTCGAAAAAAGAAAAAAATTGTGGTTGGGAAGGTTATAGTAGCAAAAGTCATTGGAATTTTTATTTTATATATCCGAAGAATCCGTTTTGTTATACAAAAATCAGTAAGGGGAAAAGGAATAACTGACAGACAGAAACTCAATTAGTTATTCCTCAAAGTTTCATTTATTCAATGACTAGAATTAGACGAGGATATATAGCTCGGAGACGTAGAAACAAAATTCGTTTATTTGCATCAAGTTTTCGGGGGGCTCATTCAAGACTTACTCGAACTATTACTCAACAGAAAATACGAGCTTTAATTTCGGCTCATCGCGATCGAGATAAGAAAAAGAGAGATTTTCGTCGTTTGTGGATTACTCGGATAAATGCAGTAATTCGCAATAAAGGAGTATCTTATAGTTATAGTAGACTAATAAATGATCTGTACAAAAGTCAATTGCTTTTAAATCGTAAAATACTTGCACAACTAGCTATATTAAATAGGAATTGTCTTTATATGATTTCAAATGAAATATTGGATCCATTGGAGTAATTTGAATGGAATTCCCCGGAGAATCAACTCCGGGAAGGTAGAGTATAAAATAGGATAAGATTAAGATAAAGTTGTCAAAATGAACAAAAGAGTTTAATAAAAAATGATTTATTCGGCCCCGCGGCTTTTTTTATTATGACACACGAATCAAATCTAGATTATCCTATTTTTCGAACACAACACCAACCTAAGTTCAGTTCGAATTGCAATTTTTATTCGATTAAAAAAAAACTAAACCTATTTATTTCTAGTTCTAAGGCCTATTGTTTGAGCAGTCGACTCAGTTCTTTCAAACTTTTTCTCGTTATTAAGAAAAGGTAACAAAGATAAAATACGAGCTTGTTTTATAGCAGTAGTAATTAATCGTTGTTGTTTCAAGGTCAATTTATTTACGCGTCTTGACAATATTTTTCCTTGTTCACTAATAAATCGACTAATTAAACTCATGTTTCTATAATCAATTCGATCCCCCGATTGGATCGGGGGCAAACGTCTACGAAAAGATCGCTTCGATTTAAGAAAGGGTCGTTTGGATTTATCCATGGTTTGTTTATTCCTTTTCCAGAAATCCTATTTCGGTCGGATTTAAAATAAATTCTAATTCAAAAATAGGATTGGGGTTGTTTATAGATGGGTTTATTTAGATTCGAATCTATATTTAGATATAGATATTATAATATATTATAATATGTCATTATGTCATTTTGGACTGTTCCATTTATTTTTTTATCTCCCCATGAGTCGTATGTTTGGAACAACAGGGGCAGAATTTTCTCAATTCCAATCGACTAGGCGTATTGTGTCGATTCTTTTGTGTAATATATCTGGAAATACCCCTTGAGTCTTTATTAACACTGTTTCGAACACAACTGATACATTCCAAAATAATAGTTACTCGTACATCTTTACTCTTGGCCATGAAACTCCTTTGGGTTTTTGATTCAGTCAACTCTTCTATATTTTTATCTAAAGAAAAAAAAAAAAAGAACGAAACCAAATTAGAAAAGATTTCGCTGCAATCAATAGATAGTAATTAATAAGTAATACAATTAACTATATTTCTAATCTAATTGTAGTAGATTTTGTTAAGGACCTTGTATGATACACTTGCCCTAGACTGACATTTCCTTTTCTTTTTTCACTCTATTAATTTGATTAAAACTGTAAACCTATTTTAGTTTCGATTGAATCGACTTTTATTCTTTCTCTTTCATCCTTTCTTGGAATTCAAAAAAGGAAAAAAGAGAAAAACGGGGGTGAGATGTAATTTCGGATATGGAATTGTATCTCTAATCTTATTAAAACCCTCCCACGTCAATAACTAGAATGAAAAAAAAGGAAATGTCAGCGCATCTGGGAAGAAACGATTGATCTCTATCAATAGACCTGCTAAAGAGCCGAACCATATAGTACTTAGTACCGGTGCCACAGATAAATATGTTTTTAGATCTCGCATTAAAAATCCTCCTTCTTTATTGTAATACATTACATAAGGCTAATACATATATGATCAGATACATAGCTAGTTGCAGTTAAGGATTAAGGGCCACTTGTATTTGTACACGGAATCCCTAATGGATAACAATTCCGTATAAAAAATTTGCCCTTTCGTAAAAAAAAGCCCCTTTGTTGAGCATTTGAAAAAAATGAAGTTTATTTGTTTATTATATATAGTATATCATATGAGACCAAAAAGCAGAAAGGGTAAGATAAATGAATATATTAATGAAAAAAGGATCTGGAAAACAAGGCAGGAATTCTCTACAATGACACTGTAGACCAATTGAAAGGGATGTAGCGC